CCATGAACAGTTGCTCCTGGAGTGGCCAAATAAGGCTTAGCGGATCGTATTACTACAGAGTCAACTTGAACAAGTATAATTTGACCCGACTTTAGGTGTGGTGCGCTTTTGGCTATACATCTATTTTCACAAATAAACTGCCCAAGACTCATTATTGTAGATGTTTCTTGACAATAATTGGCATGGAGAAAATACCAATTCAAATTGAAAATAATGGTACTGCACGGGCCGGGGTTATAAATTTTCGGATTTTCATCAATTAAATAATATTTCAATTTAAATACTTGAAAAGTCTGTTTTAAATTGTCAAGTTGTAAATAGTTATTTACCAAGATCTGATTATGAGTTATTAAATGATAAAATGAATAAACATTCATAATTCGAAAGGCTGTTCCTAAAGGCCCCGTCGAATTCTTAATTGGAATTACAGGATCTTTTGTAATTTTAATTGATTCTTTTATCACATTGTGATATTTTACATCGTTGAATGGACCCATTCGAAAACAATTGAATGATGACAAAATTATTAACGATTGGAATCCCGTATTTCTATTCAACAACGTATGAATAGTTCTTTGATTTTGATTAAGGAATTGTGGAATCCTTGCCTTGGAATAAATGGAAGAAAACGGATTGATATTGGTGCAATCTGGTCCATTATCCGAGAGCAATCCTGAGCCCGAGGGATCATTCCTTTTTCCGATATATGAAATAGTGGATTTCAGCAAGTTGATTCTTAGGAAATGTCGAATCAAACCATTTGCCCTTATTTCAACAAAGGAAGCACGGGCTTCGTGACTAGAAGAACTTTTTTTGTCTTGGCCCCAATTCAATACTAAACAAGTCCGAACTAATTGAATATTTGTATCAGAAATTCCTCTAATTGGTTTACCATTTCCAGAAAGGATATAATTGACAACTCCAAGTTTCCCATTATCCCTTTCCTGTAACAGATCCGGGGGGAAAAACGTTCCTAAAGTTATACCGTCCGTTATTTCATATGTGACGACAGGACGAACCAAAACAAAATACTTTTTCTTACTAGGTGTGACCCGTTGAACATAGATCCAATTTTTCCTCCTTTTTGACTCCTTGGAATTTTGTTTTCCTGGTGGTATCAAAACGCCACTATGTCGGGATATCTTATCTGTCTCTCCAGGAAAATGGATATCTCCAGAAAAGATTTTAAGTTCAATTTTTTTTTTTTTTCTCTCCACTCGGACCAACCCGGCTGCCCGGCTTCTTATATTTAAAGTAATTTGTGTATCTACCCCAACGAGACTATTGTTCCGTACCATTATGGAAGAAGATCCGGGTAATATATGCACTTCCTCGGGAATAAAAAAAAACCGATCTACTTTCATTTGGTATTTTGGCCTAAATTCCTTGCCTCCTCGATACTCAATCAAATCCTCTTTTTTGGCGATTGAATGCATTTCTAGAGTCTCATATTTAGTAATACCCGAACTCTTTCTTCTATATCGAGGATCGTCCAAATAAGCAAGAATACTATTTCTACGGAAAATGCCATTGATGGGGATTTCAATCGAGATATCTGAAGGGGACGGTAGGTCGTTCTCGCGTTCTTGAATCGATTCGAGTGGAATGATGAATCTATTTCTTCGCCTCTTTGAGAATAAATCAGAATTCTGGTAGAGAATGGTCGGATCTACGAGATTACAACGACTAGTACATATAATTCGACTAAGGTCTGAATAATCAGGAATCCTATCTTCTTTTTTACCCGAAAAATCCGAAGTAAAGAATGTTTCTCTCGGCGGATCCTTCGGGCTCGAAGTAGATCTTCTCTTGACAGAACGAGAATGCGCACACATTTGATCTTGATCCTTGTGGATCGAAAGTGAAACTAGACTGGATCTGCGCGGCCCTCCTAATAATATCCATAAATGACTTGTTTTTGGTAATAGATGAACATTGCCATATGTAAATTCGGGTGCATGATACACATCCGTGCTCCAGTGCATTTCTCCGTCGGAGTCAGAATAAATATGTTTTCGAACCTTCTCTTTAAAATTCAAAGTGGATGTTCCCGCGCGAATCTCAGCAATCACCTGTTCTGATTCTACATATTGATCATTTTGAACTAAAAGAAAACTTTGGGGTGGAATATTTACATTATGTCGAATATCTTCACTCTCAATAGTTACGTACAAGTTTATAAAACAGAGAAACGCGGGATGCCCGTGGCGTGTACGTGTCGGATGAACCAAATCCTCGTCGAATTTGATTTTTCCATTAGAAGGAGCTCGCACATGTTCTGCAGTACCCCCCGTAAATACTCCGCCGGTATGAAAAGTTCTTAATGTTAATTGAGTACCCGGTTCTCCAATCGATTGGCCTGCAATAATACCTACAGCTTCTCCCAATTCAACCAAGTCCCCGTGAGTGGGACTTCGGCCATAACATAATCGACAGATCCAAGACGAACTCCTACAAGTAAAAGGAGTTCGAATAGCTATTGGTTGTGCTCGAAAGGTTA